TTTAAGAAGTGAATGTCTTTCTTCGTAGCAGGGTCGGGGGAAAGAATGGGAAAGACGATTTCACTATATTTCTGACCTGGAACAGGACCTATCACAAGAATATTTCTTTTATTGGGACGATAACTCTGAAAAGACAGATTTCCTATCTTTTCTTTCACCTCGGGAGAAATACGATTGGAGGGGGCTAATTCGAATCCCTCGGGTAAAATAAGAACAGCTCCCACGTTCAAAGCTCCTTTTTTACCATTAGCAAGAACTTGTTTCAGTTGCATATCATAAGGAATTCGAACAACTGCTTCAAATACAGTATCAGGAAGTACAGCTTGCGGAACTTCAATATCCACAGGCTTATTAGCTAAATGGCAATTGGCGCATACAATTCGCCCAGTTGCTTCTCGTGGATTTTCATAACCTTTCTGCGCAAAAATGGGATACGCATTTGAAATAGATGTTCGAGTTATTACATATATCATGATCGATACAGAAGTAAATCGAGTCATCTGTTCCTTTACCCAAGAAAAAGTATTTCTATTTTGCATGATCCAATCATTGATCCCGGAATTTCTACAATAAATTAGATAGGTAGCTAGTATAGTTCCCTATCCACGAGTCTGCCGTTGTACTGAAATAATTCTACTGAAATAGAACGAATACCTTGAAGAGGTAGAAGTATAAAGAATAAGAAAAATGTAAAACGCTTTCTTTATACGCGAAGATAATTTTTGATTGATATCAGGGGATCAAATAAGTTCTTCATTCATTCATTGAATGATAAATGACTACAAGCGAAGGAGATGCGCGATTTAAAAAACGGAAGATCCAATATTTCACAATTGTATCTAGAATAACCGGAAAAGTGGAAACAAGACCAGATATAATTTGCTCGTTATGAGCCAATCCAAAATCATTGTAGATCGAACCAATCATTAGTTCCCAACCGTGAGTCGAGTGAAATCCGATCCATAAATCAGTAACTAAAAGAATTGAAAAAGCTTTTATTGTGTCACTTAAGTTATAGAAGAATTCCCGAACCCAAGAATTAAAAATGACAAGTTCTTCATTACCCAGAATAAAATAACCACTTAGAATAGCGAAACAGATTATATTTGTCGACAAATGCAAAATGATATGGAGATGATATTCATTGTGCGTTTTGACCAATTGTATTGTTTCCTTGTGTATTCCTATACGAAGCTTTTGTATATGTGTCTCCGGGTATTCTTTTATCATTTCGTCCAACAAGAATAGTTCTTCTAATTCTAGGAATTTTTCTAGAACATTTTTCTCCCGAATATCATTCAAAAAAGTTTCCGATTGCCTAGTATTCCACCAATTAATAATCCAAGGTTCCAGACTTTTTTGAAATGAGAGAGAGACCCACCAGGGCAAAAATACTATAGATGCAAGATACGGGAGGGAAGTCAATGCTTTCTTTTTTTTCATTTTTTATCTGTGAATTGTTAATGAACTGTTTCATTTGTCAACTCTATCTGATATTTCTCTAAAGCGCGAGTTCTATAACAAGGTATCGAACCTATAGATCTATTCCCACTTTTGTGTAATAATTTAGTCCTTAGATCTAGAAGGAATATAGAAATAGAATAAGGATCCCCTTTCGGATGAAAAAAAAATATATAAAATATAGAAATATAAAATAAATATATATAAAATAAGTAAATTATAAGTAAATGGGATTTCCGGATATCTCAATTGGGCAAATTCGAACGAATTTCATCTTCATTTCTTCCTTTCCATAAATACTCGAAAAAGTTACTTGAAGTAACGAATATTATTCGGACCGCAGCGCAGGAATACGGCATCAATTCAAAATCTGATGCCTAACCTAAGAAGATGAATTCTGTATTACGAAATACATATTCGGATATTTTATTTGATGAATTCATACTTAATTAGACTTATTAGACTTTTTACTAGTATAAAAGAATTGAGTTGGGCTCTATACGCATACAAAATAGTTTTTGTATAGAAAAAAATTTCTTCTTATTTTATTATAGTTTCTAGTTTTTTATATTTATTATAGTTGTTCCGTATACGTTCTCCTACTTTTGTTTTATTCTATGCGGGTCGTTGCACCAAAGGAACGAGGAAATGGAATCTAACATGTTTTGCTTGAATGAACATTCTGAAGAAACTTCAATTGTATTAAAAAGGAAATTAGCAAGTTCCTTCCATTATACGGAGAAAACCTTCATTCTTCCTTCGGTTCATTTCAAAATACTTCAATTGGTACGCGCAAAAAATAGGCCAATTCGGCAGCTTTTTGCTCAATTTCTCGTGGAGTCAAATTCTCATCAGTACGAGTCAAGGGAATGGTTCCTTGGCCTCTGATTTCCATATAAAGAATACGACGAGGAAAAAGACCCTCTTTAACCTCCATTCTGATTGATTGGATATCTTTCATAAAGAAGCGAAGGAAGATGCGACGATTTATTCCGGGGAATCCCCAACGAAAAATACACATTATTCCTTTTTTTCTATCGAATCGGTCATAACCACTACCTACATTCCACGAAATTGTGCACCACAAATAGTAACTAATGAATAGACCCGCGATCCCATAGAAAGACATCACGATCCCTTGTGGAAAAAAAATGATTTGCTGAGATGGAAATCCGGGTATCAGATTCCTACCAAGATAACTGGAAGTTCCAACCACTAAGAATCCTAGTGAACCTAAAAAAAGTATACAGGCCCAGCAAAAATTACTTGCTTTTCGGGACCCCGTTATAAGTTCTATCCATATATGTTCTGATCGCCAGTTCATACTATACTAGATCCGATTGCATTCGATTGGAATTGAGAAAAAAATTTTACTTTACTTTTTGCCGAAATAACTTTCATCAACTAGCACTATTCTGATATGAACCATTAGGAAGAATTGGTTAGATACATTGACTTTCAATTATAAAATAGAAAAATATTCGCCGATCATTTTTAACCAGATAACCCGCATATACATGCACTTATGCGGATATCATGTATCCACATGCATAATAATTCTTTCATTTGTATTCGGAAAAAGGCGCATATCATACCATATTACACTAAACAAATATCTGTACCAAATAAATATCTGTATTATGATTCAGTGTTGAAAAAAATTGCTGAAATTTGGTCCCATCGGATCTAGACAATCTTATTTTTTTGAACATGAAGAAATAAAGAAGCCATTGCAATCGCCGGAAATACTAGGCCCACTAAAGGGACAAAAATAGAGGGTAAGTTAAGATCTGTCATAGAATGGGTACCTCGATTTAATATTTGTACCTATTATAAAGATATCTTAAGTATATCTATTATAAACTATTATAAATAATATTAATAAGTAGTTAATAAGTGCAAGGAATGAAAACTAAATGAAGTGTACCTATTCATCTTTCTACACGAATATGTATGATAATCCACCTTAAGTTTAAGAAATTTTCTTAATTCTCCCATCCTTATATTGTATCTATCTTTCTAATAAAATAAGGAGTTTTTTATTAAAATTAAAGAGTTTATTATAAGTTCGCGACTCTAACTAAACTAATTCAATCCAAGAAACAGGTATTCCTAGTAAAAAATGGGAGTTCTTGGTAGACATAGAAATCGCTTCTATATCTATATTTTCATTTTATTTCGATATTTTTTTTTGCATTTTTTATCAAAGGAAAGAAACCGTGGAGCTGAAATAACTCACTCAGAACGCCTTTTAAAAGATTACGCGGTACGATTGGGTCGAATAAGCCCTTATGGAATAAATACTCGGCCGCTTGTGAACCGTCGGGTACTGCTTTATTCAATGTTTGTTCAATTACTCTTTTACCCGCAAAAGCAATGTAGGCATTGGGTTCAGCAATAATGACATCTCCCAACATACCAAAACTGGCAGTTACTCCACCAGTTGTAGGAGATGTAAGGATTGATACATAGAATAACTTTTTATTTGATTGATAATTATATGAAGCAGAAGATATTTTAGCCATTTGCATCAAGCTTAAACTTCCTTCTTGCATGCGTGCTCCTCCAGAAGCACACACAATAATGACAGGTAAAGATCTATTAGTAGCATACTCGATCAAACGAGTGATTTTCTCGCCTACTACAGATCCCATACTACCCCCCAAAAACTGAAAATCCATAACCCCAATTGCTGTGGGAATACCGTTTAGTTGACCTATGCCCGTTTGAACAGCTTCAGTTAACCCTGTCCTTCTTTGATAAGAATCGATACGATCTCTATAAGGTTCCTCTTCTGAATGAAATTCAATGGGGTCCGTGGAGACCATATCTTCATCCATAGGATCCCAAGTGCCCGGATCAATCAAAAGTTCGATTCTATCTGAACTACTCATTTTCAAATGATATCCACACTGTTCGCAAATATTCATTTTTGACCTAAAAAATTTTTTATAATTTAATCCATAACAATTTTCGCATTGAACCCATAAACTTCTGTATTTTTTATTATTTATATCAAAACCATTAGATCTTCCTCTTATATTGAAATCGCGGCTGTTACCACCAGTTCTTATACTAGAATTCCCCCTTTCACTACTGCTTACGCCTTCAGTACAAATGAAACTAGAAATGTAACTGTCACTGTAATTTTTGGTACCATCGAAAATGTAACTATGAATGCTGACTTCAAAACGAAGATAACTATCAATGCAACTATTAATATGATTATTCCAACTAGATTGAGTATCATACATGTAATGATAATAGTAGTGATTGTTACTCTTAGTCCTATTATTCAAATAACTGCAAAAAAAGCTTTCTAGTTCACTCAGAAAAAAACTATTATTGTCAATCTCAAAAATATGATTTTCAATGTCAAAATATACAGAATAACTGTCACCATTATCATCCCTAACTAAAAAAGTGTTATCAGAGATAAAACTCCAAATATTCCCGATATCAAATAAATAATCAATATTACTGAAACTATAACTACCACTATCATTCCAACTAGGAATGTTTTTCTCCGTATCATTTAG